TTATTGATGATCATCAGTATATAAAGTAATTAGTAAAGAAAAAATATAACCTTGAATAATACCAATTCCAATTTCGAAAATAAAATAACCTATTTGAATTATAATAACTATTGAAGAAATTAAATATGAATTAGATATTATTGAAATAGTAAGATAATCTCCAATTAATGTTAAAATAATATGACCTGCTCTAATGTTTGCTGCTAGTCGGATAGATAAAGTGATGGGTCGTACTAGAATTCTTAAAGATTCAATTACTGGTAGGAATGGGATGAGAAATGTTGGAGTACCTAAAGGTAATATAGATGCTAATCTTGAGTAGGGATTGTTTATGTATGATGAGATAATTAAAGATAACCATAATGGTAGTGCTAAAACGAATGTTATAGCTAAATGTCTGGTAGTACTAAAAACATATGGTATTAATCCTAATATATTGAAATTAATAATGGTAATAAATAATGAGGAGATTATTAAACTAAATCCTCCTATATTTATTCTAAATGATCGTGTAATTTGAATGTTAATAGCTTGTTTAGGTAAGGCTATAAGGTTATTTATATTTGATGTGTTGACTCAATAAGATGAGTTAATAAAAAACAGAGATCATAAAGATAATAATCAGGTTAGTATATGGGCTGAGAATAATGTAGAGTTATGGTCGTCAAAGGAAGAAAAGATATCTACTATCATATATTAAGGATTATATAAATCATTTTCTAGATTAAAAGTCTAGTGCTTAAAATTCAGCCACTTAATATATGAGGTGGTCGATTTAAGTCGGTAGATTGTAAATCTATGAATAAGTATAATACTTTCTCATAAAGTAGAGTAAGCTAAAGTATAAGCTGTTGGGTTCATACCCCAAAAATGAATATTTTATTCCTTTATTAGTGAAATTAGTTTAAATAAAATGGTAAATTGTGGTTTTACAGATAATTATTAAGATTATTTTACTATGTTTAAGTTAATTAGTGTTGAATTTAGTTTTAGGTTATTATTATTTTTTTCTTTTTTTTTTATAAGTTTATTAATGGTTTATTTATGTTTAAATAATATTTGTTTTATTTTTACTTGAGAATTGTTTAGTTGTATAAGGAGAAGTGTGAGATTTGATTTGTTATTGGATTGAGTAAGATGTAGATTTAGAGGGTTGGTATGTTTTATTTCTGGTTGTGTTATAGTATTTAGGTTATCTTATATAAAAGGAGATTTAAATTCTTTTCGTTTTGTTATTATAGTTATATTATTTGTATTATCTATAAATTTCTTAATTTTTATTCCTAATTTAGTGTCTTTGTTGTTGGGTTGAGATGGGTTAGGATTAGTTTCTTTTTGTCTTGTTATTTATTATCAAAATAGTAAGTCTTTGGCGGCTGGTATGCTAACAGTATTAATAAATCGGGTTGGTGATTGCTTTATTTTAGCATCAATTTCAGTGTTACTGGTTTTAGGGCATTGAAATATTTTGTGTTTTTGAGATTTTTTAGGATTTGAATTAGTTAATTTTTTTATTATAATTGCTGGTATAACTAAAAGTGCTCAGATTCCTTTTAGTAGTTGACTTCCAGCTGCTATAGCAGCTCCAACTCCTGTTTCTGCTTTGGTTCATTCTTCTACATTAGTTACTGCTGGGGTTTATTTATTTATTCGGTTTTTTGATTATTTAATTGTTTATTATTGATTTAGTGTATTTATATTTTATATTTCTATTATAACTACTATTATATCAGGGGTTTGTGCTTTATATGAATATGATATAAAAAAGATTATTGCTTTATCTACTCTTAGTCAGTTAGGAGTAATAATAATATCTTTAAGATTAGGCTTACCTATAATGGCTTTATTTCATTTATATACTCATGCTATGTTTAAAGCTTTATTGTTTATGTGTGGTGGTAATATTATTCATTGTTTTAGAGGAAATCAAGATATACGTCAAATTAATAATGTTTCTAATATGTTGCCTGTTACTTGTATATTTTTAAATGTCTCTAATATGGCTTTATGCGGTATACCGTTTCTTGCTGGTTTTTATTCTAAAGATTTAATTATTGAGGGTTTAATTGTTGGTAATTTGAATTTTTTTATATTGTTATTAGGTTTATTTGGAGTATGTTTGACTGTTTTATATAGAATACGGTTTTCTTTATATATTATTTGAGGCAATGAAAGTTCTGAGGTTTATCATAATGTAGATGATAATGATGTAAATATGATTTTTCCTATAAGTATACTTGTTTTAGGGGCTATATGAGGTGGTTGGTTTTTTCAAAGTATATTTAGTATATTTAATATGGATATTTATATGCCTATTTTTATAAAGTTGTTTGTTCCTATTTTGATTTTTTTTAGGTTAATTATATCTATTGGGTTTTGGGATAATAGTGTTGTTGGTGTTAAACTAAATATTTTAAATTATATTAATAGTAGTATATGGTTTATAAGTAGGTTTATTTGTTATCCGTTTTTAAGAAGTTTTAAGGAGGTTTGTAATAGAAGGTTAAAGGTAGTAGATATAGGATGGTTTGAAATTTTAGGTGGACAAGGTGTTTTTAATTTTAATAAAATATTTTTTTTTATTTTTGAACATTGGTTGATAGTTATTATTAATTGTTATTTGATTGTTTTTGTTTGTTTTATTTTTTATATTTAAAATATAAGGGTGTTGTCACCTAAATATGAGCCGAAATCATATATGATTTATCATTTCTTATATGGTTAATTTGGCTTTGGTTATAATATAAATTATTATTAAATTAATATATGTTAAATTTAAATATAAATGTTTTATTTATTTATTTATTTTGTTTAATTTATTTAATATAAATTAAATATATAAATATCATTTTTAATATTATATTATAATGATGAAAATAAATTACGCAGTATTTATTATTATACAATGAATGAAAGTTTGATATAGTTAATGTAATATAAAAGTGGTTAAATTGGTGCCAGCATCTGCGGTTATACTAATACTTTAAATTTATATTTATACAGTATAAAATAAAGTAAAAAGGTTTATTGTGTTTAGATTAATTAAGGGCAAATAATTGTAGGTAAAATTTAATAATTGTTATTAATCATATTACTCTAATTATATATTCTTTGAAAATAAGAATGAAAACTAGGATTAGATACCCTATTATTCTTTATTTTAAAAATTTTATTACTTAAGTAGTGTGAACATAATGTTAAAATAGTATAGAAATTAATTGATTTTTTTTTTAATGTTTGAAACTTAAAAGGCTTGGCGGTGTCATATATCCTTCCAGAGGAGTTTGCTTATTAATTTGATAATCCTCAATTTATACTTACTTTTTTTTGAATGATTTTAATAATTAATCAGTTTGTATATTGCTGTCATCAGTTTATTTTGTAAAGATTAGGTAAGAAACTTAATAATTAAGAAGTTATTATGTCAAGTCAAAATGCAGCTAATAAAAAAGGTTTATAAAGTGAACTACGATTTATAATTTTTAATCGGATTAAATTATGTAATTAGTTTTTGAAGTTGGATTTGGTAGTAATATTATAATAGTGAGTTTTTATGAATTAGGTTTTGTGATGCGTACATATCGCCCGTCGCTCTTGTTGGAAGATAAGATAAGTCGTAACATAGTAGATGTAGTGGAAACTGTTTCTGGAGTGTAGTAGAAAAGATTTATTAATATAAATTATTATAAAAATGTATAGTTAATTATCTATTATAATATAAATATGTGATAATTAAATTGTTTGTTAATATAGTATTATAAGTATAGATATAATGTTTTTTAAGGTACTGTGAAGGTAAAATAAATTAATTTTTTTATAGTAGATTTATTGTTCGTACCTTTTGTATAATGGGTTGATGATATATTTGATTTATATAAATTTTTCTCGAAATAAAAAGATTTACTTAATATAAAATGTGTTGACGTTGTATAGTCATATAATTAATATTAAGTGGTAATGATATGTTTATCGATTTTTATGATAGCTAGTTTATTGATTTGGAATATTTAAGTATTGTGATATTAATATAATTTTGTTTATTTAATATTATATATATTATGAGGGATAAGCTTCGTAATAAATATAGAAATAAATTGTATTTAATTATAATTAAAGTAGGATTAATAATGTTTTTCTTTATAAGTAGTTTAAATGTTTTTTTGTTTAATTTCAAGTGTGTAATCATAAATATTTAAAAATTATTTTTTGAGTAAATATAATGTTAGTATGAGTATTAATTAAATTTATAAATTTAGTTGTTTTAATTGTAAATAAATAGTGTTTTTATTAAAATAAAATAAGATAAAGGAATTCGGCAAGTTTTAATCTCGCCTGTTTATCAAAAACATGTCTCTTTGTATAAAATAAATAAAGAGTTGGGCCTGCTCGGTGATTGTATTTAACAGCTGCGGTATTTTAACTGTACTAAGGTAGCATAATAGTTTGCCTTATAAATTGAGGCTAGAATGAATGGTTTGACGAAGGTTAATCTGTCTCTGTCTTATTTATTAGAAATTAATTTTTAAAGTGAAAAAGCTTAAATTTTTTAAAAGGACGAGAAGACCCTATTGAGCTTATAATTTTGATTTATTATAAATAAATAGTATTAAATAAATTTTAATTGGGGTGATTAAGGAATAAATTTTTAATTAGTTAATAACTTCCTTAAAAATAAGTATATAGATTTATGATTTAACCAATTAATATTGCTTATAATATAGTTACCATAGGGATAACAGCGTAATTTATTTAGAGAGTTCTTATTAAAAAATGAGATTGCGACCTCGATGTTGGATTAAAGTAACCTTAAGGTGTAGAAGCTTTAATAGGTAAATCTGTTCGATTTTTAAAACTTTACATGATCTGAGTTCAGACCGGCGTGAGCCAGGTTGGTTTCTATCTTTTAAAAATATTTATAGTTTCTTTTAGTACGAAAGGACCAAAGATAACTAAATTATTAATTATAATATTAATATATTAAGTAAAATTAATAAAGGTTAATTAATTAATTTAATTATATTAAATTGTTCTTATAGTGTATATTATTGCACATTAGATTTTCAATTTTTTAGAACACTTTGATGTGTTAAGAATAATTTTATTAGTATAAATTAGTATATTTGTTTTCCAAACAAATGGTTTAAATGTTTTAAATAAAATACAAAATTTAACATAAAATAATGTGTCTCACTTACATTGAGGAAATAATTATAATAATTAATTTTGAATAAAGTTGGCAGAATAATGTGAATAATTTAGGTTTATTTAATAAGATAATATCTTACTTTATAAAGATTTTAAGTTAAAAAAACTAAAGACTTTCAAGGTCTTTTATAAATTAAATAATTTAAATCTTGATGATTATAAGAGGAGAATATTTACTAAGGGTGTTTATTTATGTTTGTGGTGTTATTATTTTATTATTTCAATGGAAACATATTTTGAATATAATATTGAGATTTGAAATTATAATATTAGGTGTTATTTTTCTTTTTTTAATAAGTTGAGGATTATATAGCAATGATTATAGTTTAATAATAGTAATTGTTGTTTTTGGGGTATGTGAAGCTAGATTGGGCTTATCTTTATTAGTAAGGATAGTTCGTGTACATGGGAATGACTACGTTAAATCTTTAAATATATATAAATTATAGATTATAGGGCTTATTTTTGGGGGTTTAATATTAGTATTATTGAAAAATATATTATATTGGGAATTACGATTTTGGTTTTTAATATTAATAAGATTTTTTTCTTTAAAATTTTTGAACTTAGAGGTTTGAGGTAATACTTTTATAAATTATTTATATTGTGATAATATTAGTGGTATTTTAGTAAATTTAACTTTTTGAATTAGAGGGTTAATATTATTAGCTAGTAATTATTCAATTAAAATTATAAATAATAAAAGTTTTAATTTTTCTTTTATAGTTTTGGTCTTATGTTTATTAGTAATTTTATTTTTTTTAAGATCTAATTTAATATATTTTTATATTTTTTTTGAAATTTCTTTAATTCCTACTTTAATGCTTATTATTGGTTGAGGTTATCAACCAGAGCGTTTACAAGCAGGAATATATATAATATTATACACTATTACGGCTTCATTACCTTTATTGATTAGGTTATTAATATTAGGTTATTTATATAAATCTTTTAATATAATTTTGGTTGGTTATTTAAATTGTGTTTTAATATTATATAATGTTAATTTTTTTTGGTTTTTAGGTTTAATGATAGCTTTTTTGGTTAAATTGCCTATATTTTCTGTTCATTTATGATTACCTAAAGCTCATGTAGAAGCTCCTATTGCTGGTTCTATGATTTTAGCTGGGGTTTTATTAAAATTAGGGGGTTATGGAATTTTACGTTTATTAATAATTTTTTTTTTAAATGATGTTTTTATTAGTAAAATTTTAATAATTATTTCTTTATGAGGAGGTGTTATTACTGCTGTTATTTGTGTTGGGCAGAGAGATATTAAATCATTAATTGCTTATTCTTCTGTTGGTCATATAGGCATAATATTGGCTGGAGTTTTAAGTAAATTTATATGAGGTTGAGAAGGTGGGGTTTTAATAATGGTTTCTCATGGATTTTGTTCATCTGGTTTATTTTGTTTAGCTAATTTGATTTATGAGAAATTTAAAAGCCGTAGTTTGTATCTATATGGTGGTATACTTAATATAAATTCTATTATATGTTTGTGGTGATTTTTATTTTGTATTGGTAATATGGGAGCACCCCCAAGCATTAATTTAGTTAGAGAAATTATATTGTTTTGTTCAGTATATATGTATAGAAGTATATTTATTATTATTATTATTATTATGGTTTTTTTAGGGGGTTTATACAATTTAATTATATTTATTAGAACTCAACATGGAAGCATAATGAATTATATAAATAGGAGTTCTATTAATAGTTCTAGTGAGTATTTATTATTATTTCTTCATTTTTATCCGATATTATTTTTTATTTTGAATATTGGATATTTAAATAAAATTTATTTGTTTTAAATTTAAATAGCTTAGATTAGAGCGTGACGTTGAAGTTGTTGAGGTGATTATTTTAATCTTTAAATAAGGTTTTGCTGGGAAATATAAATTTTGAAAATTTATTAGAAGTGTTCAATTCACTTAAAAACTTTACATTATGGTGTATGTGCACATAAATTTTTGGTTTTTATAGAAAAAGTTCGATTCTTTTTGATGTAAGGTTTATATAGTTTATAGAAAATATTGAATTGCAAATTCAAAGAAGCAATAATTGTTTAAACTTATTAGGATGGCAGATCAGTGCATAGGATTTAAGCTTCTATTAGGAAATATTTAAATTATTTCTTCTAATAATGTTAGTAGAATTAATATCTAGAATTGTTTCATTTATTTGTGCCCTTTTAGCTGTTGCTTTTTTTACTTTATTGGAGCGTAAAGGTTTAGGATATTTTCAATTACGTAAAGGACCTAATAAAGTAGGCATCATAGGGTTACCTCAACCTTTAGCAGATGCTATTAAATTATTTAGAAAGGAATTAGTAAAACCTACTTTAGTTAATGTATTTCCTTTTTTAATTTGTCCTTTTATAAGTTTGTTTTTGGGTTTAATATTATGAATTTTATATAATAATTATTTTGTTTGCTCTATAGGAGGTTTAAGTATACTTTTATTTTTATGTATTTCTAGGTTAGGTGTTTATAGTGTAATAGGGGCTGGTTGATTTTCTAATTCTAAGTATGCCTTGTTAGGTTCTGTTCGTGCTGTTGCTCAAAGTATTTCTTATGAAGTTAGAATATCTTTAATTCTTTTAAGTTGTTTAATTTTTGTGGGTAGAATAAGTTTAAGTATATTAATAAAGTACCAGTATTATGTTTGAATTATGTTTGTAAATTTTTTTATAATAATTATATGATTTGTTTCATGTGTTGCTGAAACTCATCGTGCTCCTTTTGATTTTGCTGAAGGAGAGTCTGAATTAGTTTCTGGATTTAATATTGAGTATGGTGGAGTGGGTTTTGCTATTTTGTTTATAGCTGAATACAGTAATATTTTATTTATAAGTGTTTTGGTGGTTAGATTATTTTTAGGAGGGATTATTTATATAAGATTTTATGGTTTAGGATTATGTTTATTTGTTAGATTAGTAGCTTGATTATTTATTTGGGTTCGTGCAAGGTATCCTCGGTATCGTTATGATTTATTAATATATTTAATTTGAAAAAGTTATTTGCCTAGGGTTTTAAATATTTTGATTTTTTTGTGTGTTTTTATTTACTTGTTTAATTAACAAAAGATAATTTATATAAAATATTAACATTGGAAGTTAAAAATTAAGTGTTACTTATCTTTTGAATGAGGTTATTATTGTTAATTTCTATAGGGTTTTCATTAAGGAGAGTGGCTATAATGGTTATTCAACCTTTGAGTTTAGGTTTTATATTAATAAATATAGTATTTATTGTGAGTATTTTAATAAGTATAATTGTTTTTAGGTGATATGGGTATTTATTGTTTTTAGTTTATGTAGGAGGAATATTAGTAATGTTTATATATGTAATTAGTTTAATTCCTAATTTTATTTTTCTTTCTGGAAAGGTTTTTTTTTATTTTTTTAGAATTTTTTTTAGATTTGTATTAGTAAATTTTTTTATATTAAAAGATATAATTGAAATGACTAATAAGTATATATATATATTTAATTATGATAATTTAAGTATAGGAGGGGGGAGTATTATTATAATATATGATAATTTTTTTTGTTATTTATTGTTAGGGTTTATTCTGTTGTTTGTGTTGATTAGTGTTGTAAAGATTTGTTATTATTGTGAGGGACCTCTTCGTGTTTTTAAATTTAAATAAATGCTAAGTTCATTACGTAAAAATCATCCTGTTTTAAAAATTGTTAATGGGAGTTTGATTGATTTACCTGCTCCTATTAATTTATCTGTGTGGTGAAATTTTGGTTCTTTGTTGGGTTTATGTTTAATAATTCAGATTGTTAGTGGTTTATTTTTAGCAATGCATTATACATCTTGTATTGAAATAGCTTTTGATTCTGTAATTCATATTATACGTGATGTAAATTATGGTTGAGTACTTCGTTATATTCATGCTAATGGTGCTTCTTTTTTTTTTGTTTGTTTATATTTTCATGTAGCTCGTGGGATTTATTATGGTTCATATATAATAATAGAGACTTGAAATATTGGTGTTGTGTTATTATTTTTAGTAATAGGTACTGCTTTTGTCGGTTATGTTTTACCTTGAGGTCAAATATCGTTTTGAGGTGCTACAGTTATTACTAATTTGGTTTCAGCTATTCCTTATGTAGGTGAAATAATTGTTTATTGGATTTGAGGTGGATTTTCTGTTGATAATGCAACTCTTAGTCGTTTTTTTTGTTTTCATTTTTTATTACCTTTTGTTTTAATTGGTATAGTGGGATTACATTTTTTATTTTTACATCAAGGAGGTAGTAATAACCCTTTAGGTATTAATTCTAATTTAGATAAAATTCCTTTTCATCAATATTATAGGTATAAAGATTTATTTGGGTTTTTTATATTATTATTATTATTAATTGAAATTAGTATATTATTTCCTAATGTTTTAGGGGATTCAGAAAATTATATTCCTGCAAATCCTTTGTTAACACCTTTACACATTAAACCTGAGTGATATTTTTTATTTGCTTATGCTATTTTACGATCGATTCCTAGGAAATTAGGAGGTGTAGTGAGTTTAGTAATATCTATTTGTGTATTATTTTTTTTACCTTTTTTACATGTCAAAGGTTGTCGTGGTTGTGGATATAATTTATTTATACAATTAAATTTTTGGTTAATGATTGGTTGTTTTTTTTTATTAACTTGAATTGGAGGTTGTCCGGTTGAGTATCCTTACGAATTTATTGGCCAGATTTTTAGGTTAATATGATTTTTTGTATTTTTGATTCGGCCTTTTTTAGATTTGTTGTGGCTTTATTTTTTAGATTATTAAAATTATAAAGATATGAAATCTAATTTTGGTTTACAAGACCAAGGTTTTAAATTAAACTATTATAACTTATCAATTGTATTTAATATTTAATTTAGTTGTTTTAGTTTTATTAATTATATAAAGGTTATTAGTATTTCATCATATAATAGATGTGTTAATTATTAAAATAGATCAAAATATAAGGAAAAGAAATAATCAATTAATAGGTGATAATTGTGGCATAGAAAAGTACTAATAAATTAGTAATTTAAAATTGACAATTTTATGTTATAATTAACTAACTTTTCTTAAGCGTTTATTATTGAATTTAATCATTTAATAAAATATTTTATATTAACAACTTCTAATGTAATTGGTATAAATGAATGATTAGCTCCACAAATTTCTGAACATTGTCCATAATAAATACCAGGTCGGTTTGGGTATAATATTAATTGATTTAATCGTCCTGGGATAGCATCTACTTTTACTCCTAAAGATGGTACGGTTCACGAGTGAATTACATCTGCTGATGAGACAATAACACGTGTATTTGTTTTTATAGGTAAAATTAAGTGATGATCTGTTTCTAGTAAACGAAATTGACCAAGGTTTAATTCATTAGTAGGGATTATATAAGAGTCAAATTCAATATCTATAAAATCTGAATATTCATATCTTCAATATCATTGATGTCCTATTGATTTAATTGTAATTAAAGGTTGATTTGTTTCATCAAGTAGGTATAGTAAACGTAAGGAAGGTAAGGCTAAAAAAAGTAGAATTAATGCAGGAGCTACTGTTCAAATGGTTTCAATTTTTTGTCTTTCAGTAATATTAAGACATGAAAATTTATTGGTTATTAAAATAAAAGATATATATATTACTATAGTTATAACTATAGTGACAGCAAATATAGCATGATCATGAAAAAAAATAATTTGTTCTATTAAAGGGGAACAAGCGTCTTGAAATCCTAATTGTCCTCAATAGGTCATTTAAATATATAATGCTCCTGTTTCTGATAATCTATGGAAATCAACTGGTAATCGATTATCTCATTCCAGAGATGTTGTTAAATGATTTGACCAAATAATTGTTCGTTGTGAAATTAATCTTTCTCATACAATAAAAATAAAAAATAAAACACTTGTTAATGATAATATAGATCCTATTGAAGATACTATATTTCATTTGGTATAACAATCCGGGTAATCTGAGTAACGTCGAGGTATTCCTGCTAAACCTAAGAAGTGTTGAGGAAAAAAAGTTAAATTTACTCCTGCAAATATAGTTAAGAAGTGTGCTTTTGTTCATTGTTGGTTTAGTGTTAAACCTGTAACTAATGGGTATCAATGGTTAAATCCTCCAAATAAAGCAAAAACAGCCCCTATAGATAAAACATAATGAAAATGGGCTACTACATAGTAAGTGTCGTGAAGTATAATATCTAAAGAAGAATTAGATAAAACAATACCAGTAAGTCCCCCTAAAGTAAACAAAAAGATAAAACCTATGGCTCATAATATAGGAGTGTTATATTTTACAGGTGACCCATAAATTGTAGCTAATCAACTAAATACTTTAATTCCTGTAGGAATTGCAATAATTATGGTTGCTGAGGTAAAATAAGCTCGTGTATCTACATCTATACCTACTGTAAATATATGGTGTGCTCACACAATAAATCCTAATAAACCAATAGATAATATTGCGTAAATTATACCTAAAGCCCCAAAAATTTCTTTTTTAAGAGAATGATGAGAAACAATATGGGAAATAATACCAAATGCTGGTAAAATTAAAATATAAACTTCTGGATGACCGAAGAATCAAAATAAATGTTGATATAAAATAGGGTCACCCCCTCCTCTTGGGTCAAAAAAAGTTGTATTAAAATTTCGATCGGTTAATAATATTGTAATTGCTCCGGCTAATACAGGTAGTGATAATAATAATAAAATGGCTGTAATAAAAACAGACCATACGAATAAAGGTATTCGTTCTATTAGTAAACCTTCTCATCGTATATTTATAATAGTTGTAATAAAATTAATAGCACCTAAAATAGAAGACACCCCTGCTAAATGAAGAGAAAAAATAGCTAAATCTACAGAAGGGCCTGCATGAGAGATATTACTAGATAATGGAGGGTAAACAGTTCATCCTGTACCTGCTCCTCTTTCTACCGCTGATGAGGCTAGAAGTAAAGTTAATGATGGGGGTAGTAATCAAAATCTTATATTATTTATACGTGGGAAAGCTATATCAGGGGCTCCTAGTATTAAAGGCACCAATCAATTACCGAATCCTCCAATTATAATTGGTATCACTAAAAAGAAAATTATAACAAAACCATGTGCAGTCACTACTACGTTATATAATTGATCATCATTTAATAATGAACCAGGTTTTCCTAATTCGGTTCGAATTATTAAACTTAATGAAGTTCCTAATAAACCAGATCAAATACCAAAAATAAAATATAAAGTACCAATATCTTTGTGATTTGTGGAGAATAGTCATCGCATAATTAATAAATATAATAATAATTGGGTAAATAATAAAACTTCTTATTAAATTTAATGAAATAAATGATTTATAATTTTTAGTATTTTTATTTGTTTTAAATATAGAGTAGGATTTAATTATTAATATTAAGGATATATTTAAATAAAAATATAAACTAATTAAAGTTCCTAACAATAAAAATATGGACAGAATAAATAATTTTATATTGATTAATGAAATTAAAATGATTAATTTAGATATAAATCCTAATAAAGGAGGTAATCCTGCTAAGGATAGAATTAAAGAAATAATAATTATATTATTAGTATTATTTTTTTGTGTTAATATAAATAATTGATTTCCGATTTCTGAACTAATTAAATGTATTAAAGGGATAGAAATAATAATATAATTAATAAAATAAAATAATGTTAATGAGTTATTAATTAGAATTATTGATATTATTCAACCTAAATGAGAGATTGAAGAATAAGTAATAATTAACTGTAGATTAGTTTGGTTAAGGGCTATTAATCTTCCTATTAATGTAGATATAATAGAAATAATTATAATTATTATAAAACTTGAATTAATTAAACTTAATATAAATAAAGGAGCTAATTTTTGTCATGTTAATAAAATAAATAAAATTCTTCATGATATCTGTTTGCTAATACTAGGTAGTCAAAAATGTATGGGAGCACCCCCAAGCTTTAATACTAATGATATAAGAATTAAAATAACTATTATATTGTTAAATATAGAGTATCAAGATAAGTTATAAACATATATTATAATAGAACCAAAAATTAATACCCTTGAACTTATTCTTTGGATAATAAAATATTTTATAGATGCTTCGGCTTCTAATATTTTACCTTTAATATTTATTAAAGGTAAAAATCTTATTAAATTAAGTTCTAAACCTATTCATATAGTTAATCAATGAGAAGATGAAAGGGTAATTAAAGTTCCTAAAATTATGATTGAAATAAATAAAAAATTAGAAGGGAAAAATTTATTATTCATAAAAGGTAGAACAATTTCGAGTTGCTCAAAATAAAGTTAGCAGCTTTATTTTACTTCCTAAATTACCTTTTTATTTTAATCAATTAAGGGATCCTTGATTTCATTCATGAAGTAATCCTAATAATAAAATAATTAAAAATATAATGGATCTTGTTATAGGTCAATGTGTATTTGAATTTATAATATGTATAGTTAATGGTATTAATAAAATAATTTCTACATCGAAAATTAAGAAAATAACAGCTAACAGAAAAAATCGTATTGAGAAAGGAGCACGAGTGTAAATAGATGGGTCAAAACCGCACTCAAAAGGAGAGTTTTTTTCTCGGTCTTTATATGATCGTTTATTAATCATTAACCCTAAAATTAGTAAAAATACATTTATAATAATTAAAATAATAGCGTAAATCATGAAAGTTAACATAAACACAGAAGGGTTACCTTATAATTTATAACATCAATATAATCCGTTCATACCGGCGCAGTGTCCCAGCGAAGTAATAAAATTACAATTTTTTAATTAACAGTTAAATGCCTCTATTTGGCTTTTCACTGTGGTATAAAAGAGATTATCTTTCTTTATGAGTGCAAATCATATCTTCTAAATAAAGTATAATACCTTAAGATCCTCATCAATAAATACAGGTATATAAAATTAATCATACTACATCTACAAAATGTCAATATCATGCTGCTGCTTCAAATCCAAAATGATGATCAGTTGAAAAATGATGATAGATAATACGTATTAAACATGTTGTTAAAAATAATGATCCAATGATTACATGTAACCCATGGAAGCCTGTAGCTACAAAAAAGGTAGAGCCGTAAACACTATCTGAAATAGAAAAAGAAGCTTCTATATATTCTTCTGCTTGTAAAATAGTAAAATATATTCCTAAAATAACAGTTAAGATTATGGATTGAATAGAGTCTTTATAATTACCAAATATTAGTGAATGGTGAGCTCATGTTACTGTAACTCCTGATGCTAATAAAATTGCTGTATTTAGTAAAGGTACTTGGAATGGGTTTAAAGGATTTACATAAACAGGAGGTCAACAAGCTCCAATTTCTGTATTAGGGGCTAATCTTCTATGAAAATAAGCCCAAAAAAAAGCGAAAAAGAAACATACTTCTGATGTAATAAATAAAATTATACCTATTCGTATTCCTAAAGATACTTTTATAGTGTGAAAACCTTGAAAAGTTCTTTCTCGAATAATATCTCGTCATCATTGAAATATTGTCATTAAAATTAAAATTAGGCCAATAATTAAAGTGTAGATGTTTTGATTATGAAATCATGATGTTAATCCAACGGTTAGGAATATTGCCCCTAATGACCCTGTTAATGGTCAAGGACTAAATTCTACAAGGTGAAAAGGATTTCGAGTCAT